CTTTTAAAAAGCGTTCTGGGCGAGTTATTTAAACTCCATGCCTTTTTTCCTTTGAATTCCAATTCAATCAAGTAAAGCGCACTAAGTTTAATTATTTTATTTGGAGCAAACCAAACAAGTAGTTAGCTTATCAGAATCAAAGTAACTAAGAATGGAGTTTTCTTTGGTGACCTAAGATCTAATTGTAGAAAGAATCAAAAGTTGCGGATAACTCTTTTTTTTATTATCAACAAGATAAAAAAGCGAGTTCTTCTTTTCGTGAAATTGGGCAAATAAAACGAATTTTGTCTTACGTATATAATCCAATTAAATTCAAATTATAGAATATAGAAAAATAAGTCCATTTATTTAGTTCTACATTCCTTGGACTTATTCTATATACTCACTTAGATACTTATATCTCTAATAAGAATTTTCAAATTGAATTAATTCATAATTACAATTATGAATTATAATTAGTATAAATAAAAAATACGATATTAAAAAAAAATAAGAACAGGTACAAATAGTAAATCGAGGTACCCCTTTTATGACAACTTTCAATTTTCCCTCTATTTTTGTGCCTTTAGTAGGCCTAGTATTTCCGGCAATTGCAATGGCTTCTTTATTTCTTCATGTTCAAAAAAACAAGATTGTTTAGATCTAAGGGGACACAATCTCATCCGTTTTTTTTTTGAAACTTAGACTTGTACCATAACACAGATATTTATTTCGGGAAATACGATAGAATGTATGATTTCCGCCGAACATAAAGGAAAAGCTCTTAGGCCTCCAGAAAATCATCTATGGGTAACTGAATTCTAGCTAGTTTCAAATAGATTAGGATCACTGGATGTTTAAAATGTAAAGTTGGCGGACCCGTATGTATATTGGGATCATATAAAGGGCATGTTATTTTATTATTTTAGATCTAACCAATTTGATGAATTACTCCTAAAGGTTCCCATCAAACTAGCACTAGTTTGATGGGAATTCATTCGGAAACAAAAAAAGTAAAGTCAAAACTATTTGGGGTATTCTTTCAATTCCAATAAAATGCAATCGGATCAAGTATGAGTTGGCGATCAGAACATATATGGATAGAACCTATAGCGGGGTCTCGAAAACTAAGTAATTTTTGCTGGGCTCTTATCGTTTTTTTAGGTTCATCGGGATTCTTATTGGTTGGAACTTCCAGTTATCTTGGTAGAAATTTGATATCTTTTGTTCCGTCTCAACAAATCATTTTTTTTCCACAAGGGATCGTGATGTCTTTCTACGGGATCGCGGGTCTCTTTATTAGTTCTTATTTGTGGTGCACAATTTCCTGGAATGTAGGTAGTGGTTATGATCGATTCGACAGAAAGGAAGGAATGGTGTGTATTTTTCGTTGGGGATTTCCTGGAAAAAATCGTCGCATATTCCTCCGATTCCTTATAAAAGATATTCAATCCGTTCGAATAGAAGTTAAAGAGGGTGTTTATGCTCGTCGTGTCCTTTATATGGACATCAGAGGCCGGGGGGCTATTCCGTTGACCCGTACTGATGAGAATTTGACTCCAAAAGAAATTGAACAAAAAGCCGCGGAATTGGCCTATTTCTTGCGCGTACCAATTGAAGTCTTTTGAGAAAAGGAACTGGGTTGAGGAACGAATGCTTTCTCAGCAGGAGGAAAAAATGCAAGAATCCTGTTTTTTCTATAACTAAGTGATACTTTAGATGTAGATAAATCATATCTTGTAATCTTGTAAATTATTTTCTTTTTTTCAATCGACCTTTTTTTATCCTTTCGTTTGTGTTCTTTACTACCCAATAAAATAAATAGTGGGTTTTCTTAATAATGATAACCGACGCATTTCTGTCTTGTTTTGCCGCTCATTTTTTTGATCATCACAATATCTTTCTTTCTCTCAATTATTCGATTCTTGACTATGGGGAATCGTTGGAATATTTTTGAGATTTTGGATATTTTGATAGAAGGGGAGTTCTTTCGTCTCAAAATCTCAAAAATATTCATTCCTTAAAGGACTTCTTTTGGTCATTCATCGAAAGGAGGCACTTGTTTTGAATTTGATGAATTGAGATATCTGGAAACATGATTTTGTATTATTTCTTCAGTCGAATTCGAAGTGGAGTCTTAGTCTACTATTTCTGTATTCTTTCTAGATTCAAACAAAATCACAAAGAAAATAGATTCATACCTTATCTAGAACTCATGTTTGAAAGAAATATTCGATCACATACAGCCGACAAATGAAGCAGGTTAATTAAAAATGCACAGGTGATAAATGGAAAAAAAGAAAGCATTCACTTCTCTTTTGTATCTTGGATCTATAGTATTTCTGCCCTGGTGGATTTCTCTCTCATTTACTAAAAGTATGGAATCTTGGGTTACTAATTGGTCGAATAGCGGGCAATCCGAAATTTTTTTGAATGATATTCAAGAAAAAAGTATTCTAGAAAAGTTCATAGAATTAGAGGAAATCCTCTTCTTGGAAGAAATGATCAAGGAATACTCAGA